ATTTCAAACTTTGAATCAAGCCAATAAGAAAAATAGGATAAATACGTCGAATATTTGGCAGAAGATATGAAATGAATTGAAAAATAAGTAAGTGGTAGGAAAAAGGCGTAGTATTATATTAGTATGTCCTATATGTGCAAATCAAAATGGGGTCTATTTTTACTCGGAGTAGAGCGGAAACCTAAAAGAATTGAAGAAGCCCATTAGGAACAAGAAAATGACATCGTGATTGGGATTCTATCTCGATGAAACAATACATCAATGAGAAGTTAGTTCGATAAGTTTAATGGATTTTGTTTATTTATAGGGAAGGGGGACAAAAGAAAAGGCATCTTTCTTGAAAAATAGAAGAAAAAAAAAAAGACGCTTCCTTAATAAATTCTAAAATGAGATTAGAAAAAAGGTGTCCCGCTATAAAAAACAAAAGAAAGAGAGCCGGAATCTACACATTGATTCTTTTTTTCGCAATTTTTGTTAAACCGTATGCATCAAAAGGTGCATGTACGGCTCTTATCTTAAGGGATCCTAATTTTATCCTAAACAACCGACTTTATCGAGAAAGAGTACTTTTTTTAGGTCAAGAGGTTGATAGCGAGATCTCGAATCAACTTATTGGTCTGATGGTATATCTCAGCATAGAGAATGATAACAAAGATCTGTATTTGTTTATAAACTCTCCCGGCGGTTGGGTAATACCTGGAGTAGCTATTTATGATACTATGCAATTTGTACAACCCCAGGTGCATACAATATGCATGGGATTAGCCGCCTCAATGGGATCCTTTATCCTGGTCGGAGGAGAAATTACCAAACGTCTAGCATTCCCTCACGCTTGGCGCCAATGAGTTTTTTAAGAAAAAAAGACTATGCCTTCGCCATATGAAATATGAATATTAAGTAATAATAGCATGGCACTTCTCGAATTCGATATGAAATATTTTTTTTTTCAAAACAGAGATTATATATCGAAAGGGTAGTATGAAATTAGTATCAAATAGGTATTCCCGATTTTCTCCGGGACCTTTTCAGCGTCACAAACTTTTTTGTTTTCACCCCGAAGACTTTTAACAATATTTATGTTATTGTTATGAAAGAGTACGAAAAAAAAAAGAAACTTTGGGATTGCTGAATCACAAACGAGATAATATATAAAAAGCAACGGGGCCATCATAGTATTTTTTAACTGTTCTGAAAGCAAGGATGGTAATTGGATCATTTGCCGACCCGGATCTGATAAAATAAACCCTATATCTAATCTATATTATTTTCTTTTTCTTCGCTGGAAGGTCAAAGTGAATTCGATTATGGAGCCGTATGCAATGTGCAGAAGATGCCTGTACGGTTGCTCAATTCTATTCTATCTTGTTTTTATTAATTATCCCCTCTCCTCATCATCCGAGATAGAAGAACCATTTGTTATATCATCAGGGTAATGATACATCAACCTGCGAGTTCTTTTTATGAGGCACAAACGGGAGAATTTATCCTGGAAGCAGAAGAACTACTGAAACTTCGCGAAACCCTCACAAGGGTTTATGTACAAAGAACAGGCAAACCCCTATGGGTTGTATCCGAAGATATGGAAAGGGATGTTTTTATGTCAGCAACAGAAGCCCAAGCTTATGGAATTGTTGATCTTGTAGCGGTTGAATAAAAATAGCAATAATCTTATCCAAATCCGCGACTTGATTGAGATTTATTACTTACTTATTATTACCAGGTTTCGTAATATTCATTCATCTATTAAATATATATATATAGATATTAAATAGAGAAGTAATTCATAAGCAGGCCGGGGTGGGGTTAGGATCGATCTAAACCCACCCACTCATTATGTATACGATTCAAGATGCCAACTATTAAACAACTTATTAGAAACACAAGACAGCCAATCAGAAATGTCACGAAATCCCCCGCTCTGCGGGGATGTCCTCAGCGCCGAGGAACATGTACTAGGGTGTATGTGCGACTCGTTCAGATCCTCGCTCGGACAAAATAAAGGAAACCCATTTTCAAGTATCAATGTCAGTACCAGTGAATGGGATAAAATGGAAGGAAGAAAGGGCCGTTCACTATTAAATAAAAAGAAATCAAAAAAAGATATATAATATCCTTCTAGCGTGTTGGAATTTATGGTTTCCATTGGTGCAAATCCAACCATTTCAATTTTGAATTGAAGATGAAAAAATCCCCCATTGGTAACAAATGGTTATCCATTACGCGGGGGAAATCTTATTTTCAAAGCAGAAATCTTATGCCTCTACTTTTGAAAAAACGGACTAAAAGGGTCAGCTACTCAGCTAATCTTCCTAATTCAATATCGTTACTGTATAGGTAGATCTCGTTGTGAAAGACCTATGACTAGATAATTCATGGGTAGAGCCAGAGAATGTGAACTGTACACGTTCCCAATGGCATTGATTAAATCAAGTAAGGGGCTCCGGTGTATAGAGAGGACCTCACCGTTTAAGACGTAACCATAGAAACGATGGAACCCACTATTTCTTTATTCATTTCTATTTAGGAGTTTTTTATCTTTTCTTTTATGCTTTTTAATACCGAATATCAATACAATCTCTTATTTCGAGGTAAAATGCCGATAAAAAAAAAAAGATAAATCGTGGTCGGGAAGGTTATAGTAGCCAAAGCCATTGGAATTTTTATTTTATACATTGGAAGAGTCCGCTTTGTTATTAAGAAACTAGGAAAGAGGAAAAGAATAACTGAAAGAAAAGAAATTAATTAGTTATTCATTAAAGTTTCATTTATTCAATGACCAGAATTAGACGGGGATATATAGCTCGGAGACGTAGAACAAAAATTCGTTTATTTGCATCAAGCTTTCGGGGGGCTCGTTCAAGACTTACTCGAACAATTATTCAACAGAAAATAAGAGCTTTGGTTTCGTCTCATCGAGATAGAGATAGACAAAAGAGAGATTTTCGTCGTTTGTGGATCACTCGGATAAATGCAGCAATTCGCGAGAATCTGGTATCCTATACGTATTGTAGATTTATACACAATCTGTACAAGAAGCAGTTGCTTCTTAATCGTAAAATACTTGCACAAATAGCTATATTAAATAGGAATTGTCTTTATATGATTTCTAATGAGATCATAAAATAAGTCGATTGTCAGGAATCCGCCACAATATCTGAAATAGAGTTCGCTGGAGAATGAACTCCGGGAAGGTAGAGTAGAAATTGGTATGATAAAGAGAATATGATACAAAAGAGAATATGATAAAGCCGCTCAAAAAAAAAATCAGTAAAGAGGTCCAATATCCAATAAAAAAAGATTTATTCTTCCCACATTCTTGCTTTTTTTTCTTACACTACGACAATCTAAGCAAGATTGGATTCTCGAATTTTTCGAACAAAATATCAATTAATTCAATTGAGGAGTAAGCTTTTTTTTATTTATTTCTGGTTCTAAGACCAATAGTTCTGACGGTCGACTCGCTTCTTTCAAATTGTTTCTCATTATTAAGAAAAGGTAACAAAGATAAAATACGAGCTTGTTTTATAGCAATAGTAATTAATCTTTGTTGTTTTAAAGTCAATCTATTTACCCGTCTAGATAATATTTTTCCTTGTTCACTAATAAATCGACTAATTAAACTCATGTTTCTATAATCAATTCGATCCCCCGATTGGATCGGGGGCAAACGCCTACGAAAAGATCGCTTAGATTTAAGAAAGGGTCGCTTGGATTTATCCATGGTTTGTTTATTCCTTATCCCGAAAATACTATTTGAATCTGATCCAAAAAAATTAGAATGAAAAAAGATTTGGTTTTTTTCTTTTTTCTATTCTATTTAAGTTATTATAGATTTAAGCCATATTATAGTTATAGAAATCTTGTTCCATATAATAATAATAGGGTATGTCCCTTTTAATGTTACTTGTAAAAAAATGACAGACACTAGATTCGATCTATTTCTTTATCTCCCCGTGAATCGTATGTTTGTAACAAAAGGGACAGAATTTTTTCAATTCCAACCGACCAGGCGTATTGTGTCGATTCTTTTGAGTAATATATCTGGAAATACCTGTTGATTCCTTATTATTATTAACACCCCCCCGAACACAATCGGTACATTCCAAGATAACCGTTACACGGGCATCTTTACCCTTGGCCATAAGATAAACCCCCCTTTGAGTTTTTGATTTAACCAACTCTTCTTTTTTCCGATCTAAAGGTCAAAAAAAGGAAGCAAAAAAATAAATAGAAGTTGCTCTAACTCGAAATTGTGAAAGATTTCGTTGCAATCACAACAAAATATAGTAAGTAAATCAATCAAATTAAATAAAAAAAAAAAAAAAGAATATAAATAGAAAAAAAAAACGTAAAATAACGATTTCTAACTCTATTGAATTTAGTTCTATTTACAACATAATTCTATTCGAAGATAGTAATAGTATTTCATTTCTATATCTTGTATGATATTCTTGTTTTAGACAAATTTACGTTCTCACGATATTTTTTATCAATTGAATTGGATGCGTAAACCGAATTTCGCCGGGGTTGAATCTACTTTTTTTTTTATTTCTCTTTCCTCCTTTCTTTATTGTATTTAATCGGATCTAATTCTATTTTAGATACAAGAAAAGAGGGGGAGGGATTAGTCATAGATCTTTTGATTCTATCTCTAATCTTCTTCACCCCTTCCCATGTCAATAACTGGCCATGTTAATAACTAGGAAAAAAAAGGGAATGTCAACGCATCCGGGAAGAAACGATTGATCTCTATCAATAGACCCGCTAAAGCCCCGAACCAGAGAGTACTTAGTACCGGTGCCACGGAAAGATATGTTTTTAGATCTCGCATTGAAAATCCTCCTTCTTTATTGTAATGTATAATGGTAATACATATGTGATCAGATGTATATGTAAGTAGTTAAGAACCACTTTGAGTTGTACACGGAATTCCTAATTCAAATGGAAATGTACACCGATTCATTTTCCCCTTTCTTAAAACCGAAAAAACACCCCTTTCC